TTTTTTTCGGATTATGGTTGGTTAAAAAAGAAAAAAATCGAATTAGGAATTCATTGGAAATTTGAAAGTTGGGAAGATACTTTGACTTTTGATTAGCCGAGCCAATAGAATGAACCAAAAAATTTTTGTATCATGAACTTTGTACCGCGAACATCGAACATCATTTAGATGGTCTGTAAAAAGTCACGCAATGTAGGGGGGAAATGAAGAAATAGAAAAAAAAGAAATGAAAGGAGGTCGGATCCTATTTGTACGGTATATGAGATACATTTTGTCTATTCTCATCCTTTACTTTAACTAACTTCTCTATTTTTCGTCTTGCAACTAATTAAACCCTTTTTCGAATCCACATGAAGAAGGAGTATGATTTTTCAATGAGAGGAGACACAGTAGAAACAACAAATAAAAAACGAAAAGAAAACCTAACTCTTTTACATCTTTTTTATATACTCTTTACCCATCTATTTTGTAGGTGGGGTATATCTCTAGACACCTAGAGAAATAAGTTACGTCTGTGCATGGGCTATAGGATTAATGAATATCGATCCATATCAATTTTTTTGTAAAATTGATACTCATCCAAATGAATCATATGCCAGGAACCAGATTTGAACTGGTGACACGAGGATTTTCAGTCCTCTGCTCTACCAACTGAGCTATCCCGACCATTCCCTACGCATCATCTACTCATTTTACTAGAAAACTGGGGTCTATGTCAATTAAAAAGGTGAAAGGGTATTACAAAGTCTTATCTAGGCCCCGGAATTCCCTGTATAAAGAAGACTTTGTATGTAAGTCTTAGTACGAGTAATATGTATTGGGAATCATTCAAATGAGTAAGAGTACTCCTTGCTCCAAGCTACTCAATGTATCATTTACATCACAACACAAGACTTGTGATAGGAGAAACACTTTTCTGCTCGGATACCTTTGTGAAAGAAGAGTAAATGAGGAAGAGACCCAATTTTGATTTGAACCGTTAACAAAAAAAGAGGAGAATTAGTTAGAGAATCAAATGATCTTTTTTGGGGATAGAGGGACTTGAACCCTCACGATTTATAAAGTCGACGGATTTTCCTCTTACTATAAATTTCATTGTTGTCAGGATTGACACGTAGAATGGGACTCTATCTTCATTCTCATCCGATGGATCGGTTCTTCAAAAGATCTATCAGACTGGTGACTAGATGTTTTAATTTACTAAACGAATATTCGATTCTTTCCTCAACTTGGAATCGATTCACAACAATTCTTCCATTTTTTCATAGTCATAAAACCAAAATTCGGGTCGTCATCAAGATTTTCTTTTTGAATTTCATTAATATAGATGTAGTATTTATATTTACGTATGTATGCGTATAGGTTTATTCTTCATCCTTTTTGGAGTTTCGATGGAAGAATTCTTATAACAACGCAAGACCGTTAACTCCATTTGTTAGAACAGCTTCCATTGAGTCTCTGCACCTATCCGTTTTTTATTCTTCCTTTTGTAAAGAAGGAGTTGGCTCAGGATTGCCCATTTTTTTTAATTCCAGGGTTTCTCTGAATTTGAAAGTTCTCACTTAGTAGGTTTCCATACTAAGGCTCAAACCAATTAAGTCCGTAGCGTCTACCGATTTCGCCATATCCCCCCTTTTATGCTTAAGATCTCAGTATGACCTACTTTCCCTTTTTTATCCTTTCGTTTGGAACTGTTGAATTCATTATTATATAAAAATTCATATACCGACAGGCATTTCATCCTATTTGATTTTGCCTATTTTCTTTCATTTCTAGGGGGCGCTCATATTTGAGATGGGCCAATCAGAAATAATTCTATCGTTTTTTTATCTTCAATTCAATATAGACGTATATCTATCACTATATATATGAACCTTTCTTTTCATTTTCCCATGAAAGTTGGAATACTCAAAGGATCGGGTCTTTGTCTTAGTTTCCAAATTAAAGCATAGGAATGTCTTATTCTGATCTGAATTGCATCTTTATCTTTTCTAAATTTTTATTCTTTTTTTTCTTTATTTATGGCCTATTCCATTTTTTTTATGCTTTTCTTAAGGTAGACCTCTATAATATATCTAAAAGATAGAAAAAGAGAAAAAAAAAAAAATAAAAAATCTTTAACTTAATCTTAAGATATTTCATAAAATATATATAAATTGTTATAGCTAGAACTCAAAATTGAATTGAAATTGAATAGAAAAAATTCTATTTCTTAATATTATCTTAAAATATTTAATATCTTAAAATATTTAATATTATAAGAATATATTCCAATTTTTATCAAGAAATGTATATTAAAAAGAGTCTAAAAACGAATCAAAATCGAATATCTAATATAATTCGATCTAAAATTAGAATCGAATTAAAAAATTTTTTGAAAAAAAAGGATAAATGTATGATTTTAATTGTTAGAATTGGAATGGAATCAATATAAATTATCGATCGGTATAGTAATCTTTATCTTATTTATATACTCTAGTTAATTACTTACTCTATTTAATTTACTGTAATATCGATTTGAAATCGATTTATATTCGATATTTTTGATGATTTATGGATAGTTAATAGCTAAGATATAATTGATGGAATTATTATGCATGTAAAGTTTATTTTATGTGAGCCCGCTTAGCTCAGAGGTTAGAGCATCGCATTTGTAATGCGATGGTCATCGGTTCGACTCCGATAGCCGGCTTTTCTCTATTTGTTCTATTTGTTTATATGATTGAGAATGTTTCTTTGAAATTAAAGAATAAAGACACCTTTCCTTTTTCAAAAGGTCGACGATTTTTTATGTCATAGAAACTTCCAACTACAAAAAAACGTCAATGAAAAAGTGAAATCTCGGCAGAACAAATCAATTCCGGAAAGGATCTTTTTTCTTATTTTTATATGTTGGTATATTTTGTATACTATATATTATTCTATTTTCTATTCTTTTTTCTATTCTTAATTTTCGATTTTTTTATTATCTAATTTTTAGAAAAGAAATAGAATTCTTTTTTTTTTTATTTAATGAAATAAAATATATATAGAAATTGTAAATAAAAAATTTTGAATCCATCTTTTCTATTTATATATTTCTTTAGATTCTATAGAATCTAAAGAAATAAAAATAAATATACAACAAAAATTCAAAATGAAATATTCACTAAACATAAGAATAAATATATACAAACAATAATTTATACATATACAATAATTCAATTAATAATTAATTACTAATTCAATTAATAATTAATTACTATATTAATAATTACTATATTAAATACAATTCCAATAATTATAAAAATGTAAATACTAAACTAAAATATGAAAATGAAATTCATAAATGAACTTTCATTTCAAACAAAAAAATAATGAATATTAATACAAAAACAAGGAGGAACTTCGGATACGTACATCTTTCATCTCACTATTCCTTCTAGTGCCATTATTCGTTCGAGTACAATTAATAGAATACTTCAGGGGATTTCGCTTCATTTAAAATTTAGTTCAGTTTTAATTTCGTTAAAAAAAATGAAATATCAATAACAATAAATAAGGAGTCTTTATGTCGCGTTACCGAGGGCCTCGTTTCAAAAAAATACGACGTCTGGGGGTTTTACCAGGACTAACTAATAAAAAGCCTAGAGATCTTAGAAACCCATCACGTTCCGGGAAAAGATCTCAATATCGTATTCGTCTAGAAGAAAAACAAAAATTACGTTTTCATTATGGTATTACAGAACGACAATTACTTAAATACTTTCGTATCGCTAGAAAAGCCAAAGGGTCAACAGGTCAGGTTTTACTCCAATTACTTGAAATGCGTTTGGACAACATCCTTTTTCGGTTGGGTATGGCTCCGACTATTCCTGGAGCCCGCCAATTAGTTAATCATAGACATATTTTAGTTAATGGTCGTATGGTAGATATACCAAGTTATCGTTGCAAACCCAATGATACTGTTATGGCGAGGGATAAGCAAAAATCCAAAGCTCTTGTTCAAAATTATCTAGATTCATCCCACAGCGAGGAATTGCCAAAACATTTGACTCTTCACCCATTCCCATATAAAGGAGTAGTCAATCAAATAATAGATAATAAGTGGGTCGGTTTGAAAATAAATGAATTGCTAGTCGTAGAATATTATTCCCGTCAGACTTAAGCCTACCTTAAAGAAAAAGGTTTAGAAAAGGTTTCGGAAAAATTAGCCCCCTTTCGCCAAACTAAATTGATTTAAGATTAAGGTAAGGGGTTTGATCCGTATTTTTCCCATTCATGTATCATAGATCGACAGAGATCTTTTTATTTCTTGTCGACCTTATTCCATAATTTTACATATCACAGCAATTAAATTCGAAATCGAAAATCTATATATATCTAGAATCTATCTATCTATATCAATCATCAATATATATAGAAAGAAGGATCTACCTCTGGGTTGATTTGTTATGGTCAGCGATGTTGGTGAGTTGGGTGAAGGTACGGAAAGAGAGGGATTCGAACCCTCGGTAAACAAAAGTCTACATAGCAGTTCCAATGCTACGCCTTGAACCACTCGGCCACCTCTCCTACACAACAATTATGACCCAGTAACAGAATGAATAGCGAGTTATTCATATTTTTGTTTGGATTGGCTAGGTAAGGTCCAACCCCCCAATTCTAACTAAAAAAATATACAATTTTTGATAAAGATCTTTACTTCAATTCAAAATTCAAGGCTTGGTAATTCAAATAAAAAAGTTTTTTCTTGTGAAAGGCTAAAGTAAAAGATAGATTGTTAATATTTGCGAAGGTGATGTTCCCGCCCTTTTCTGATATGATATTTATACGGGATTAAATCAATGAATTGGAAGGAATCAACGGATTGGTGGGTTTATTTTAGACTATGATTAATGGATACCTTTCGATGACGATTCCATAAAAATTATAAAATTCCTTTAAATTCAAGTTTTCGCCAAAAAATCGATTAGTTCATAGATCTCTTACAAATGACTCATCCTGGGTCTATTTGATTGTATAGTGTCTACTGACTATGCGCATAACACAAACAAACTAGACGGTTATTCTATTTATATCATAGAATAAATAATTATTCGATTCTTTTTCCCTCCCTCTTTGGATCAAAATTCAATCAATTTCGCCCGAATCTAGAAGAAAAATTCTTTGATTCTTCAGCTTCGATTAAATAAGACTAGTTCGCCCATTGGTATACTACATTTGGATTGGATGAATTCGAATCGTATTCAAATCTTTTTTTTGATTCCTGCAAAACAAAAAGGAGCAATTTGAGTCTTTGAATATGAGTAGTAGTAGAGGGCTCGTATCTTTACATTTTTTTATATAAATATTGTATTGAATTTCTTTTTTTTTTTTTATGAATCTTTTTTATGCTATTTCGTATTGTACAATTCCTTTCTTTGTAGGATCATTTTCCCCCTAGGGAGAATGAAAAGAATTTTAGAATGGATTGGTTACCTATGCCTAGATCACGGATAAATGGAAATTTTATTGATAAGACCTTTTCAGTTGTGGCCAATATTTTATTACGAATAATTCCAACAACTTCAGGCGAAAAGGAGGCATTTACCTATTACAGAGATGGTGTGATTTGATTCTTTTTTTTCCCCAGTCTTATAAGAAAAGAAAGACAAAAAATTCGGGATAGAAAGAAAAAATATTATTATTTTGATATATTAGTGAAAAAATCTACGCTTATTGAAGGTGAAGTTTAGAAAGAGAACAATTCCTTCTGTCGTGTATCCCCGATTAATGCAGCCTCATATGCTTCCATTTTAGTATTGAGCGAAAGGTTACACCTATCGGTTCTGTATTACAGGTCAATCCCACTCTACTAGTCCTAATAGGCAGCATAGGGGAAAAGCACTACACCTAGAAATCAACAAGACGAAAGCTTTGTTAAAAATGACTGACCTCCCTTCCTTATCTGGATTGGGACTTAAAAGAATGGTTGGGACAACAAATATCCATCTCGTTCGTACCTTGGATACCCATATAACCATCAAAGACTGTTGAAGTGACTAATTCCTGTAAATTAGGGGGCGTTGAGGACAAAGAAATTGTTGGAGTTACCATTTCTATCTAGTACCAACACGTTTGATGTTAACAAAAGCTCCCGCGCAGGAAGGTTGGCTAGAAATTTCGTGCAAAAACACTAGCCCCGCTCAATTCATAATGAGAATAATCGATACATGGAATCAAAAACGGTTGAATATTCTCATTATGCATATAAAGGAGGAGCCGTATGAGATGAAAATCTCACGTACGGTTCTGGAACGGAGATTCTTTTAATCGAATGACGACCGTAACGGATGTCAGCTCAATCCGAAGGAAATTATGCAGAAGCTTTACAGAATTATTATGAAGCTATGCGACTAGAAATTGATCCCTACGATCGAAGTTATATACTCTATAACATAGGCCTTATTCACACAAGTAATGGGGATCATACGAAAGCTTTAGAATATTATTTTAGGGCACTAGAACGAAACCCATTCTTACCACAAGCGTTTAATAACATGGCCGTGATCTGTCATTACGTGCGACTATCTCCACTATAGAAAGATAAAATGAAAGAAAAAAAAGAAAAAAAGGCTCTCTACATATGCATCGTCAAAAACAACGATTTTTATGAGCTGTAGCAAGGAACGAAACTTCATATGAGTCAAAAATCTGAAGAAAGAAGATATGCCTAGATACTTTATTCTATGGATAAAAAAATCGAATTGATAGAGAAGAAGCACCGTAAAGATCAATTGACGAGGTTTGGGCCAATACATTAAGAACTGCTTACTTATGCCATACATAATAGAAGATAGATAAAAGTTAGTAATCTGCTTATGTAATAGAGGCGATCCACTAAGGTATTGAGCAGCGGTGTAGGATCAGATCCCAAAGATAGTAAGCTTTTCTTTCTTATGCAGGCTTATGCAGGAAAGAAAGCCTTTTTCAAGGATTCTATAGAAATTTGGATATGAAACCGAGATAGTTACCTTGCAGAAAATGTTAACGAAAAGAGGAAATGTCCATCCTTTATTCGTCTGAAGGTGGGATAAAAGATAAAACAAAAACGAATTCGAAATTCAAGTTTGAAACTCATGCGATTAACTTCTTTTGGTTAACCCCCCGAAACCTAAAAGCGAGATAGATCTATGCGAAATCTCATTCCGTTCGATAGGTAAAACGGATACCAAAAGAATTGACTGTTGAGCCGTATGAGTTAGGAAACTCTCAAGTACGGTTCTAAGGGAAGGATTCCTCTATTCCGACCGGGGAGAGCAGGCCATTCGACAGGGAGATTCTGAAATTGCGGAGGCTTGGTTCGATCAAGCCGCTGAGTATTGGAAACAAGCTATAGCGCTTACTCCTGGGAATTATATTGAAGCACATAATTGGTTGAAGATCACGAGGCGTTTCGAATAAAAAATTTCGAATTTTTTTTATAGTCTATTTGTTAGATGTTCTACCTATGAGTCAAATAAAATAGGATCATTCCTG